TCAATCAAAAAATAGCTATACTGACTAAAAACATAAAATACAAAGAAGCGCTTGTCCTTTGATCCAAATAAGAGTTTATTAAAAGTATAAAAATATTTTGATTTATTAAAGTTTATAAGATATAACGGAAAGAAGTCCGGCTACGAGGTCTGAGTATTAAGTATGAATCATAGTTCGAATGCTTTGTGATCTATTTGATCTATTTCGTGCTCCAGATACTCGAATGAATATCCGACGAAGTAAAACCATCTTGATAAAGATGACAGACCCCACTTTCTGTACTATACCATAGGGTCAATTCTAACAAGTCACACACTCATATTCCGGAAATATACAATTCAGAAAAAGATTTCGCGGTCGAACTACCAAAGGAGAATAGGCTAAAATTTTTAGACCTACAAAATTTACTTTTTTTTTTCGAACTAAAAGCTAGGACTTCAAGATTCTTCTCAGTCTAATTCACTGAAATTCCATCCAGTAGAACAGAAGAATTATAAATCTCCAAAATAATAGATAGGAATATCGCAAATAGAGCCATTGCAACACCCATCAAAGGGGTCGTTCCCCATCCAGGAGCTACTTTACCATATTCGGAATTCAATGGTTTCAATAACTTCCCTACAGTAGTGCTTCTTGGACCTGATCTAGAACTATCTTCAACAGTTTGTGTAGCCATAAATCTTATTTTGTATTCATTATGATCTGTTGACTTTGTATACCATTCCGTTGTAAATAAACGATCTTATCATAGATCCATTGTGGTCTTTCAATTCTGTAATAATGGAAACAGCAACCCTAGTCGCCATCTTTATATCTGGGTTACTTGTAAGTTTTACTGGGTATGCTCTATATACTGCCTTTGGGCAACCCTCTCAACAACTAAGAGATCCATTCGAGGAACACGGGGACTAGTTGACATAATCAGCCTCCAAATATTTGGAGGCTGATTATGTCAATGAAGATAATGAAAAATTATTTCATTTTTTAGTTGAAATTGTAGGTGGTTCCCGAAAAAAAATAGCGAAAAAAATTATCCCTAAAGTCGATACTAAGAGAAATGTATAAACCAATGCTTCCATAAATTTGATTGTGGTTTACAATTATAGCTTTCAGACCTGTTTTGTTTACTTGGGAGTATCCCTACGGATAAAGAACGAGCAAAAGAAACGGCAGCGATTTAAATAAAGATTTCTACAGTACCCTACCTAATTAAAAAAAATCGCAAACAGAAACTATAAGAAAAAAAGCAATGTTGCATCAGACTGTTTGTCTTTTTGTAGTTGGATCTCCAAGTTTTTGGAATGCCCCAAATTCTACTTGAGCATCCAAATCTGGATCAATACCAGCAAAAACATCTCTGAAAAGGGTTCTAGAACCATGCCAAATGTGTCCAAAGAAGAAAAGTAGAGCAAACGAAGCATGCCCAAAAGTAAACCAACCTCTTGGACTGCTACGAAAAACACCATCGGATTTCAAAGTAGCACGATCTAATTCAAAAATCTCACCCAATTGAGCCCGTCTAGCATATTTTTTCACAGTTGCGGGATCACTATAACTAACTCCATTGAGTTCACCACCATAAAACTCAACAGTTACACCTACTTGTTCGACACTATATTTAGACTCTGCCCTTCTAAACGGGACGTCGGCTCTAACAATTCCGTCTCCGTCTACCAAAACAACCGGAAAAGTTTCAAAAAAAGTAGGCATACGGCGTACAAAAAGTTCACGCCCTTCTTTATTTCTAAAGACGGGGTGTCCTAGCCATCCAACAGCTATTCCATCCCCATTGTCCATTGAACCCGCTCGGAATAATCCCCCCTTTGCTGGATTATTACCAATATAATCATAAAAAGCTAATTTTTCAGGAATTTTAGCCCAAGCTTCTGATAAACTTTGATTTTCAGCTAGTCCAGCACTAACTCTTCGATATATTTCTTGTTGAAAGTATCCCTGATCCCATTGATAACGAGTAGGACCAAATAATTCGATGGGAGTAGTTGCAGAACCATACCACATAGTTCCAGCAACAACAAAAGCTGCAAAAAAGACAGCAGCAATACTACTGGAAAGGACGGTTTCAATATTACCCATACGTAATCCTTTGTATAGACGTTGAGGTGGACGAACACTAAGATGGAATAAGCCCGCTAATATACCCAACGTCCCTGCTGCAATATGATGAGAGGCTATTCCTCCCGGAACAAAAGGGTCAAAACCCTCCACGCCCCACGCCGGATTTACGGGTTGGACCTTTCCGGTTAGTCCATAAGGGTCGGATACCCATATTCCAGGACCAAATAATCCTGTTACATGAAATGCGCCAAAACCAAAGCAAGCCACTCCTGAAAGAAATAAATGAATTCCAAAAATCTTAGGCAAATCCAAAGAAGGTTTTCCTGTACGTTCATCACAAAAAATTTCTAGATCCCAATATACCCAATGCCAAATAGCTGCCAAGAAGCATAAGCCAGAAAACACGATATGTGCTGCGGCTACCCCTTCGTAACTCCAAAGACCCGGGTTCGTTATAGTCCCTCCTGTAATATTCCAACCACCCCATGAGTTGGTTATTCCTAAACGAGTCATGAAAGGTATAACGAACATACCTTGTCTCCACATTGGATCAAGAACAGGGTCGGAGGGATCAAAAACAGCTAATTCATATAGAGCCATCGAACCGGCCCAACCAGCAACCAGAGCGGTATGCATTATATGAACAGAAAGCAAACGACCGGGATCATTCAATACAACAGTATGAACACGATACCAAGGCAAACCCATGTAAATACCCCTTTATCAACGAAAAATAGACACTATGTAACTTTATTGCATTGGAAAAAACTATGCTACGGACCCCCCCTTTTTAGGTAATTTTTTCGGAGAAAGGATTAATATTTGTTCTATTCTGATATTTGTTCTATTCTGTTAGTAATAATGGAACAATTCGATTCATAGGAAAAAAGGGAAGCGGATCTATTCTATATCCGATAAGTACCAATACGCAATGGGGGTGAATCCTATTTTATATGAACCAAGATAGCTATTGTTGTTCATAATTCAGAAGCCCGTTCGTAAAAAATTTACTTTATTCAGAAGCCCGTTCGTAAAAAATTTACTTTATTTTTTTCATTCTCTCTTACTTTATATTTTATTTTAGCTTATTCAACTTATGTATTAAATATTTGTATTAAATATTATTAATTTAAATATGATTAATAATAAAGTAGGAAAAAAAGGATAAGATAATATTATTAAAAAATGAAACCCCAGTCTTACGTTTCCACATCAAAGTGAAATAGAGAACTTCATTCTCTTTTTTTTAATTTCATGCCTATTGGCGTTCCAAAAGTACCTTTTCGAAGTCCTGGAGAAGGAGATACATCTTGGGTTGACATATAGTGCGACTTGTCAGATATATTGGGCTGTATGGGATTTTCCCATTTTCTCCCTCGATCGAGATATCCTCTGTTTCGCCCAAAAAGATTGATTTAATTATCAAAAATTTGTAACGCGAAGCGCAAAAAATAAAGTGGAATTAAATGCAGGGAGTATTTAGATTGATATTAATTAGATTTTCAAAATTTTTTATGGTTTACGTGATCGGACTAATAAAATGAAGTATCCAGGCTCCGTTTAGCAAAAACCCAATTGATAATTAATATATAATATTTTTTTAATTACTACTTGTTATGATATGCAAAATTATGATAAAAATTTCTATAAAAAAATACAAAAAATTTTAACTGGGTGATCTAAAACTGTTGATCAAATCAAAAATATAATTCAAAATTTAGTAACTATTTGACAGAAGACATGTGAAAGAAATGAATTGAAAAAAAAAAATATTATAGTAGTAAAAAAAAAAAAGACGCGGTATTTGGTTCATTTGTCCTATATGTGCAAATAAAAATCGGGCAAATTTTTCCTTTTACTCGGGGTAGAGCATAAACCTAAAAAATGGAATAAATAAAGAATAAAGTAAGAAGCCCGTTCAGGAACAAGAAAAAACCATCGCCATTTCAACTGAATCTCGATGAAAAAAATATCAATGAATCAAGTTAGTCTGACAGGCTTAATCAATCGTTTTATTATTTTATTATAGGATTATAATATCTAATAAAAGGGGCAAAAACGTTTTTTTTCTTTTACTTTTAAAAAGGGAGCAAGCCCTTCCCTTAAAAGTTAGAAAAAAAAGCCTTCTATGAAAAAAGGGGTTGGAATCGACACATTGATTTTTTCACAATTTTTATTGAACCGTATGCATCAAAAGGTGCCTGTACGGTTCCTAAGGAATAAAATTTTATCCTAATCAACCGACTTTATCGAGAAAGATTATTTTTTTTAGGCCAAGAAGTTGATACCGAAATCTCGAATCAACTTATTAGTCTTATGATATATCTCAGTATAGAAAAGGATACCAAAGATCTTTATTTGTTTATAAACTCTCCTGGCGGATGGGTAATCTCTGGAATGGCTATTTATGATACTATGCAATTTGTGCGACCCGATGTACAGACAATATGCATGGGATTGGCCGCTTCAATAGCATCCTTTATCCTAGTCGGAGGGGCAATTACCAAACGTATAGCATTCCCTCACGCTTGGCGCCAATGAGTTTTTTATTTTAGAGAAAAAAACTATGCCTTCGCCACCGGAAATATGAATTAGTTAAGTAATAATAGCATGGCACTTCGAATTCGATATGAAATTTAGGAGAAAAAAAATAAAATTAGATTATATATTGAAAGAGTAGTATGAGATAAGGAAGGGGTTTTTCAAATGATATCTTACCTATTCGGGCACATCTAAGCGTCACAAACTTTGTTTTCACACCGGAAGCTTATTTACAAAATTTATATTAAAAAAGACACTTTGGGATTGCTGAATCATAGATGAATAAAAAAAATGATATATAAAGCAACGGAACCATCATAGTATTTTTTTAACTCCTACAAAAAAAGAAGGATGGTAATTGGATCATTTATGGATCTGCGTATAATACAACCTATATTTTGTTTTCGTTCGCCGAAAATCAAGGTCAAAAAAACGTAAATTCCATTGTGGAGCCGTATGCAATGCACAAAAAAAGCCTGTACGGTTTTTCAAATTTCTCTGCTTTTTTGGTTATCTCGCCTCGTTCTGCGAAATATAAGAACCTTTTCTATTATATCATCAGGGTAATGATCCATCAACCCGCTAGTTCGTTTTATGAGGCACAAACGGGAGAATTTATCTTGGAAGCGGAAGAACTACTAAAACTTCGCGAAACCATCACAAGGGTTTATGTACAAAGAACGGGCAAACCTATATGGGTTGTATCCGAAGACATGGAAAGGGATGTTTTTATGTCAGCAACAGAAGCCCAAGCTCATGGAATTGTTGATCTTGTAGCGGTTCAATAAAAAATAAGAGCGATTTCATGCAAATCTACAATTTATAATTTTATATCTTTTTAGATTAAAGGTGTAGTTTCATATTCTCTTCAATATATTTTTTTATATTGAAGAGAATCTTGAAGAGAAGTAATTCAGAATTATCCGGTTAGAACCAATCTAAACCAGCCCATTATTTATATGATTCCGTATGCCAACCATTAAACAACTTATTAGAAATACAAGACAGCCAATCCGAAATGTCACGAAATCCCCAGCGCTTCGGGGATGCCCTCAGCGACGAGGAACATGTACTCGGGTGTATGTGCGACTCGTTTAGATCGTAGACTGAGACACAAAAAGTAAATTCTTTTTTAAATATCAAGGATCAGTACCTTTGAATAAAATATAATGTAGGAACTCGATTCATTATTTAAAAAAGCTAGATCGCTCATATCTTAATATTGTGTCTGAAACTTATGGTTTACATTGGTGCAAATCCAATCAACTCCATTTTTTTAGAAAACCCCCAGTGATAACAAATGGTTATCCATTAAGCGGGGGAAATTACTTTTTTATTAAAAAGATTCCACTCTTGAAAGAAAAGAACGGACTAACAGGGTAAACGACCAAATCAATTTTTAAAATGAAATACCGTTACTGTATTGTATAAAGTGGATCTCATTGTGAAAGACCTATTACTGGAATATTCATGGGGTAGAGCCAAAGAATGTGAATTGTACAAGTTACCAATAGTATTGATTAATTAAAAGAAGGAGCTCCGGTGTATAGAGAGGACCTCACCGTTTTAGAAGTAACCATATAAACGATGGAACCCACTATTTATCCATTTATATTTTTTTGTTTTTGTAGTTATTATATTTTTTATATTAAGTATCAAGGCTATTTCTCCTTTCAAAGCAAAGGAAAATACCTAGCAAAAAATAGTGGTGGGGAAGGTTAGAGTAGCAAAAGCCATTGGAAATTTTTTTTATACATTGGAATAATTCGTGTGGTTATTAATAGACTAGTAAAGGGGAAAAGAATAACTAAAAAAGAATTAGTTATTTATCAAAGTTTGATTTATTCAATGACTAGAATTAAACGCGGATATATAGCTCGGAGGCGCAGAACAAAACTTCGTTTATTTGCATCCAGCTTTCGAGGGGCTCATTCACGACTTACACGAACTATGACTCAACAGAGAATAAGAGCTTTAGTTTCGGCTCATCGGGATAGGGGTAAAAGAAAAAGAGATTTTCGGCGTTTATGGATCACTCGAATAAATGCCGTAATTCACGAAAAGGGGGTATTCTATAGTTATAACCGATTCATACACAATCTGTACAAGAAGCAATTACTTCTTAATCGGAAAATACTTGCACAAATAGCTCTATTAAATAGGAGTTGTATTTATACGATTTCGAATGAGATTAAAAAATAAGGGGGTTGTAGGAAACCCACTAAAATATTTTAACTAGAGTTATAAGGAGAATGAGCTCGGGAAGGTAGAGTAGAAATTAGTATTATAAAAAACAAAACGAGGGTATATAGTCGCTAAAAAAAGAGTTTTTAAATTTTTTTTTTACGATTATTATTATTTTTTTTTTTTTTTATGACAGACACAGACGTAACAATCAAATTTTGATTCTTGATTGGATTTTTTGAACAAAATATTAATCTCTTTTTTAATTCCTTCAGTTTGGAATTGTTATTCAATTGAAGAATAAGTCTATTTTTTTCTGGTTCTAAGGCTAGTAGTTCTAGGGGTCGACTCACTTCTTTCAAATTGTTTCTGATTGTTAAGAAAAGGTAACAAAGATAAAATACGAGCTTGTTTTATAGCAATAGTAATTAATCGTTGTTGTTTTAAAGTCACTCTATTCACCCGTCTAGATAATATTTTTCCTTGTTCACTAATAAATCGACTAATTAAACTCATGTTTCTATAATCAATTCGATCCCCCGATTGGATCGGGGGCAAACGCCTACGAAAAGATCGCTTGGATTTAGTAAAAAGTCGCTTAGATTTATTCATAATTTTTTTATTCCTTATCTCTATGATCGGATCAAAATAAAAACGATTTCTATTTATATTCTATATAGGCTATTTATATTCTATATAGGATAGAGTTTCTATATAATTAGGATAGAGTTTCTATATAGAATTAAGAATATAGGATTAGATTTATTTCTATTGATTTAGTTGTTTATATTTATATATATGTAATATATATATAGATACTATCGTTATTCCTGTTCTTAAAATAACAGTTGACATACAAGCACTCAATTTTATCTATTTCTTTATTTCCCCGTGAATTGTATGTTTATAACAATAGGGACAGAATTTTCTCAATTCCAATCGACTAGGGGTGTTATGCCGATTCTTTTGAGTAATATATCTGGAAATTCCCGCCGATTCTTTCTTAATATCATTTCGAACACAACAGGTACATTCCAAAATAATTGTTACTCGAACATCTTTACCCTTGGCCATGAAACCTCCTTTGGGTTTATGATTCACCCCAATCTTCTATTTTATTTTTAGGATCCAGAAAGAACAAGAACAAAAAAAAATAGAAGCTGTTAACTAAAAAAAAATTTGGAAATATTTTGTTGCAATGAATATTATTTAGTAAAAAAAAAAAATCAAATAATAAGCAATACAATGATTTTATGAAAACTATATTTAAAATCTTTGTACAGTATTTTTTTAAGTATCTCGTAGGATACTATTTCCCTAGCAACACCTTTTTTTCGTTCTATTAATAAATCCTGAACCCACGTTTTTATGACCTTTCGCCCCCACTTTTTTTTTTTCTAATTTTTTTTTTTTAGAATGAATTAGAAAAGGGGTGGGGGGGATAATTAGTCCCAGATCGTGGATTGTATCTCTAATTTTTTTCACCCTTTCTGATGTTAATAACTAGAATAAAAAAAAGGGAAATGTTAATGCATCTGGAAATAAACGATTAATCTCTATTAATAAACCTGCTAATGAAACGAACCATAGAGTACTTAGTACCGGCGCTACGGAAAGATATGTTTTTAGATCTCGCATTTTAAATCCTCCTTCTTTCTTCTTTAATTGTATTACATTATATTTATATATAGTAATATATATAACTACAGATGTACATGTAGTTAAGAAGTTCTTGTATACGTAACCCCCCCATTTTCAAAATTAGAATTGAAATATTGTCTACTAGAACTATCTTATAGATTCCGTTTTCAAATGGAAAGGCCTTTTATGTAAAACTTAAATTGATAGAATTTTCGTAAAAAAGGTAATTTTTTTTTTTTATTATATGTTTGTTATCTGATATGAGACAAAAAAAAATAAGAAATTAATTTGATATAACAATAAAAAAGAAGAAGGATGTGGAAAACAAGGCAGGAATTCTCTACAATGACACTGTAAACCAATTGAAAGGGATGTAGCGCAGCTTGGTAGCGCGTTTGTTTTGGGTACAAAATGTCACGGGTTCAAATCCTGTCATCCCTACCTATTACTGCTCTTATGAGCAGTAACGAGGGATCTATTTTAGATCTATCTTTTTTTAATAAAATAGGACATACATATAATTCTGAAATTTATGATATACTATATCATAGTATATACGTACAAGATCTATTCGGGTTAAAGAATGTCCTCTTTATAGTTTATAGCCTTTTCGTTTTTTAGAAAAAACAAGAAAAGCGCTCTTAGTTCAGTTCGGTAGAACGTGGGTCTCCAAAACCCAATGTCGTAGGTTCAAATCCTACAGAGCGTGATTTAATTCTTGTTTATTAGATTGTGTCAAAATTCTAATGTTCGCAAATAATTGAGCAGCAATCTGAATTAGACCTCCCGCATATGAAAGCAAGAAGGAGGTCAGTAAAAAAGGAGATGTTAATTAATCAAAAGTCCAACTGATCACCACGCCTGTATTGTAAATAAGCCGTTACGAATAATCCAGCCAAAGTAATAGGAATTAGACCTAAGACGATTCCAAATAAAAAAACTTCAATCATTTAAATTTTCTTTTATTTTCATTTTTTAAAGGGAGAAAAGAGAGGTACTAGCTATTCCTAGCTCTTAATCTGTATTGCCGATGAATCTCAATGACCAAAATTGGGTAATTAACCTGGTAGGGAACTATCGAACATATGAAATACCACAGAACTCCTTTTTATAAAAAAATCTTCATTTAATTAATTTCAAATAAGTCGTATTTTGCTTAGACCAATAAATAGAACCGAGGTTATAGTTAAAGCTGCTAGTAGAAAACCGAAATAACTAGTTATAGTAGGCATGAAGGGACTCAATAAAATATGTTTTTTTATACATATGTTTCTAAAGTACTTCCCTAAGTTTCAATTTAAAAAATTTTTAAGAGGTAGAGATAGATAAAAATACTAGTTACAAGAATCAAAAAATTCAATTTAAAATTTGTGAATTATCAATCATTTTATAGTATAGGTGGTATGAACAAAAATAGAGAAAAAGAACGCAATCCATCGTCTTTGGCATTTGCACCGTCTCAGGATTCAGAATTCACGTAACTTATTCATTGAAAAACTCTTTAAGAAAAAAAAAAAACTCTAACTTCAGTAAAAACGTATAACTTTTTTTGAATTAA